GTGACTCTCATTCGTTGATTATTCTCTACTAATCATAAAGACATCGGCACCCTATATCTAATTTTTGGGGCCTGAGCAGGAATAGTGGGAACCGCTTTAAGCATCCTAATTCGAGCAGAACTCAGTCAACCGGGCACTTTACTAGGAGATGACCAGATCTTTAATGTTATCGTAACCGCTCATGCTTTCGTTATAATTTTTTTTATAGTCATACCAATTATAATCGGAGGCTTCGGAAACTGACTTGTGCCTATAATACTTAGCGCCCCTGATATAGCCTTCCCACGTATAAATAACATAAGCTTTTGACTGCTCCCACCATCCCTACTCTTACTTTTAGCTTCCGCAGGAGTTGAAGCAGGAGCCGGAACTGGATGAACAGTATACCCGCCTCTAGCAGGAAATTTAGCCCACACAGGGGCCTCTGTTGACTTAACAATTTTCTCCCTTCATCTAGCCGGTATTTCATCAATCCTTGGGGCAGTCAACTTTATTACAACAATTTTTAACATAAAACCTCCAACTATAACACAATACCAAACCCCATTATTTGTTTGATCCGTTTTAATTACTGCAGTCCTCCTTCTTCTATCACTTCCTGTACTTGCAGCTGCCATCACTATACTTTTAACAGATCGTAATTTAAATACATCCTTCTTTGACCCTGCAGGAGGAGGAGACCCAATCCTTTACCAACACCTGTTCTGATTCTTTGGGCACCCTGAAGTTTATATTCTAATTTTACCAGGCTTTGGAATTATCTCTCACGTAGTCGCCTACTACTCCGGGAAAAAAGAACCATTTGGATATATAGGAATAGTCTGAGCAATAATAGCCATTGGGTTACTAGGGTTTATTGTATGAGCCCACCACATATTCACGGTAGGAATAGATGTTGACACACGAGCCTACTTTACATCAGCCACAATAATTATTGCTATTCCAACAGGAGTTAAAGTCTTTAGCTGACTAGCCACACTCCATGGCGGAAAAATCGTGTGACACACCCCCATACTATGAGCCCTAGGCTTCATTTTCTTATTTACTGTAGGGGGCCTTACCGGAATTGTCTTATCCAACTCATCACTAGATATTATCCTTCATGATACTTATTATGTAGTAGCTCACTTCCATTATGTATTATCTATAGGAGCTGTTTTCGCAATCATAGCCGGCTTCGTTCATTGATTCCCACTATTTACAGGATATACACTTAACGAAACCTGATCAAAAGCACACTTTGTCATTATATTTACTGGTGTAAATCTTACATTCTTCCCTCAACATTTCCTAGGTTTAGCTGGTATACCACGACGTTACTCAGATTACCCAGATGCCTATACTACATGAAATGTAGTATCCTCAATTGGGTCAACAGTCTCATTAATCGCTGTCATACTATTTATATTTATCTTATGAGAAGCTTTCTCTGCTAAACGCAAAGCTGTTGCTACAGACCTTCTCAATACTAATATTGAATGACTTCACGGCTGCCCACCTCCTTATCACACTTATGAAGAACCAGCCTATGTTCAAACTAACTTCAAGAAAAGAGGGATTCGAACCCCCCTACGCCGGTTTCAAGCCAGATGCATAACCATATCTGCCACTTTCTTAAGATACTAGTAAAATTATTACACTACCTTGTCAAGGTAATATTATGAGCCTTATACTCATGTATCTTGCTTATGGCACAGCAAGCTCAACTAGGACTTCAAGATGCAGCCTCCCCTATTATAGAAGAACTCATTCATTTTCATGATCATACTCTAACAGTTGTATTCTTAATTAGTGTACTAATTTTTTATCTTATTATTTTAATGGTTTCCACCCGATTTACAAATAAACACTCCCTCGACTCTCAAGAAGTAGAAATTGTATGAACAGTTATACCAGCCATTGTTCTTATTATAATTGCTCTTCCGTCCCTGCGTATTCTTTATCTCACCGATGAGATCAGTGACCCACATTTAACCATTAAAGCAGTTGGACACCAATGATACTGATCCTATGAATACACTGATTATAATCAAATAGAATTCGACTCTTATATGACACCAACCAATGAACTAGAACCAGGAGGAATCCGTCTTCTGGACGTAGACCATCGCATCGTAGTGCCAATAGAATCCCCTATTCGCATGTTAATTACATCAGAAGATGTAATCCACTCATGAACGATCCCGTCTTTGGGTACTAAAGTAGATGCAGTCCCAGGCCGATTAAATCAAGCAACATTTATTACAATTCGACCAGGCCTATATTTTGGTCAATGCTCAGAAATCTGTGGTGCAAATCATAGTTTTATGCCAATCGCACTAGAAGCTGTCCCTCTATCATATTTCGAACATTGAACAAGTTGATCTAATAATATCTTAATCTCTTAATATATATACTGTCACTAAGAAGCTAACTTAGCATCAGCCTTTTAAGCTGAAGATGGGTGAATATATTTTCCCTTAGTGATATGCCACAACTTGAGCCTGCTCCTTGATTTTCTATACTTACAGTATCATGATTAATTATTTTACTACTAATTATGCCAACTATTATATTTTACCAAACACAAAACACCGTCTCTGCTCAACAAGCCACTAAACCCAAACAACCCACCTGAACCTGACCATGACACTAGCAATTTTTGACCAATTTAACTCCCCAACTATATTTGGGCTCCCTTTAGCCTGACTAGCTATACTAATTCCTAGTATTTTACTAATATTACAAACACCTAATTTTATTAAATCTCGCTACCACACACTACTCATACCCACACTGATAACTATTACTAAACAACTATTCACCCCAATCAATACACAAGGTCATAAATGAGCCCTAATCTGCATAGCCTCCATAATATTTATCTTAATAATTAACCTTCTAGGACTATTACCATATACCTACACACCTACTACCCAGCTATCAATAAATATAGGATTAGCAGTACCAATATGATTAGCTACTGTTCTTATTGGACTACAAAAGAAACCAACAGAAGCCCTAGCCCATTTATTACCAGAAGGCACCCCAATCGCACTCATCCCCATGCTAGTTATTATCGAAACTATTAGTCTTTTCATTCGACCTATCGCCCTGGGGGTCCGACTAACTGCTAATTTAACAGCTGGACATCTACTTATCCAACTAATTTCTATTACCACTTTTACAGTCATACCAATAATCTCACTTACACTAGCCACTTCATTACTTCTCTTCCTTTTAACTATTCTAGAGTTAGCTGTTGCTATAATCCAAGCATATGTCTTTATTCTGCTTTTAACCCTTTATCTTCAAGAAAACGTCTATGTCCCACCAAGCTCACGCATACCACATGGTAGACCCAAGCCCCTGACCCCTAACCGGTGCTGGTGCCGCACTATTAATAACCTCTGGCCTAGCCATATGATTCCATAAAAATTCTTGTATCTTAATAACACTTGGTCTGATTCTGATGCTTCTTACAATATATCAATGATGACGAGATGTTGTTCGAGAAGGCACCTACCTAGGTCACCATACTTCTCCAGTTCAACAAGGCCTCCGCTACGGAATAATTTTATTTATTATCTCAGAAGTCTGTTTTTTCGCAGGCTTTTTCTGAGCCTTCTATCACGCCAGCCTAGCACCAACTCTAGAACTTGGTCTAACATGACCCCCAACAGGAATTAACCCGCTGAACCCGTTTGAAGTACCACTATTAAATACCGCAGTTCTACTTGCCTCAGGAGTATCCGTAACCTGGGCCCACCATAGCATCACTGAAAAAAATCGAACAGAAACTACTCAAGCCCTAGCCTTAACAGTTCTGCTTGGGCTTTACTTTACAGCCCTTCAAGTTATAGAATACTATGAAACCCCATTCACAATAGCAGACAGCGTGTACGGCTCCACTTTTTTTGTTGCAACAGGCTTCCACGGTCTACATGTAATTATTGGCTCCCTATTTCTACTTACATGCCTAGTACGACACCTACAATACCATTTTACCTCTAAGCACCACTTCGGCTTCGAAGCCGCTGCTTGATATTGACATTTTGTAGATGTCGTTTGACTATTTTTATATATCTCCATCTACTGATGAGGCTCTTAACCTAACCTGCCTTTTTAATACACTTAATATAGTTGGCCTCCAACCAACCAAACCTGGTATAAGTCCAGGAAAAGGCATATGAACTCCTTCATAATTATAATCACCCTAACTTTAACTCTGTCATCTATTCTAGCCCTACTAGCATTTTGACTGCCAATCATAAAACCAGATAGTGAAAAACTATCCCCCTACGAATGCGGCTTCGACCCACAAGGATCTGCCCGCCTACCCTTTTCCCTTCGATTCTTCCTGGTAGCCATTCTATTTTTACTATTTGACTTAGAAATTGCCCTTCTTCTCCCATCTCCATGAGCAACAAATATTTCTCACCCAGAACTCACCCTTCTTTGGGCCTCCCTCTTTGTTATTCTTCTTACATTAGGCCTGATCTATGAATGACTTCAAGGAGGACTTGACTGAGCAGAATAAGTTATTGGGGTTTAGTCTAATTAAGACAATTGATTTCGGCTCAATTAATCCTGAACTTTCAGGAACACCTACTCTCACATGCCCCTGACATTAATTTTTACATCTTTCTTCCTAGCCCTAGTAGGCCTATCCCTGCAACGAAAACATCTTCTTTCACTTTTACTTACCTTAGAAAGCATAGCCCTAGCACTGTATGTCTCTACAGCACTATGAGCCTTAAACAACACATCACTTCCAATAATAGCGGCGCCACTTATTATTTTAACCTTCTCGGCCTGTGAAGCAGGCATAGGACTATCTTTAATAATCGCAACAGCTCGTACTCATAACACTGACCAATTAAAAGCCCTTAATCTGTTAAAATGCTAAAACTTATTATCCCCTCAATTATACTAATTCCAATAACCTTTTTAATTAACAAAAAAAGCACACTATGAACTGCTACAACCTTCTTCAGCTTTTTAATTGCAACTTTGACAACACTCACATTGAACATAGACATAAATGAACATAATTCAACCAACTCCATACTAAGCATTGACCAATTTTCATGCCCACTGATCATATTATCTTGTTGACTACTCCCATTAACCATCATAGCTAGCCAAGCACACATAAAAACTGAACCAATTACACGACAAAAAACAATAATCTCTCTACTTATCCTTCTTCAAATCCTTTTATGTATTACTTTTGGGGCCTCCAATCTGCTAATATTTTATATTGCCTTTGAAACTACCTTAATCCCAACTCTTTTAATTATTACCCGCTGAGGGAACCAAAAAGAACGACTCACAGCAGGCTTATACTTCCTTTTCTATACCCTATCTGCCTCTCTCCCCCTACTTCTTGCCCTCATTATAATTCAAACCCACTTAAACTCGCTATCAACCTATATTATTCCACTTTCAGATCTATCACTGCTATCAAACACACCATGATCTGAAGCCTTATGATGAGTTGCTTGCTTTTTAGCCTTTTTAATTAAAATACCTCTTTATATTTTCCACTTATGACTACCAAAAGCCCACGCAGAAGCTCCAATTGCAGGCTCTATAATCTTAGCCGCGATTCTATTAAAGCTGGGAGGCTACGGTATAATTCGTATATCATCATTATTTATCCCATTAACTAAAGACCTAGCCACTCCTTTTATAATTATTGCCATATGGGGAATAATCGTAACTAGTTCAATCTGTTTACGACAAACAGACCTAAAATCTATAATTGCCTACTCATCTGTCAGCCACATAGGCCTAGTCGTAGCTGGAATTTTCACTATAACACCCTGAGCATGATCTGGAGCTCTTGCAATAATAATTGCACATGGACTGGTATCATCAGGCTTATTTTGTCTTGCTAATATTACTTATGAGCGCACTCACACACGTTCAATCTTTATAAACCGTGGGCTACAAGCCCTATTCCCTCTAATATCGTTCTGATGACTTATAATAACATTTGCTAATATAGCCCTACCCCCATTCCCAAACTTTATAGCAGAAATTCTAATCATCACCTCCTTATTTAGCTGATCAAATTGAACTATTATTCTTCTAGGGCTAAGCATAACATTAACTGCTCTATTCTCATTAAACATGCTTATTATAACTCAACACGAACATCCTAACAAACATGCACCAGTTAATCCTAGCACCACCCGAGAACACCTACTGATACTTATACATATAGCCCCTGTTATTCTTCTTATCGCCAACCCAAGCGCCATTATAATTAGAAGCAGACATAGTTTAAATAAAACATTAGATTGTGAGTCTAATAATGAAGGTTAAAACCCCTCTGCCTGCCGAGAGGAGCAAGGCAGCACTAAGAACTGCTAATTCTTTCCCCCTGAGGTTCAACTCCACAGTCCTCTCGAGCTTCTAAAGGATAAGCAGAAATCCGCTGGCCTTAGGTGCCACCAATCTTGGTGCAAGTCCAAGTAGAAGCTAATGAATTCCAATTATCTAACCTTAATTATAAACTCCGGAGCACTACTTACAATTATTATTCTTCTTACCCCTATCATTATACCAAAACCATCTATAATTCTTATAACTAAATTAGTTAAAACCTCCATATTTATTAGCCTGATTCCATTAACTATTTACCTGAACGAAAACATAGAAACCACCCTCACACTAAAACCCTGAATAGACTGAACCCTATTTAATATTGCCTTATCTTTTAAAATCGACAAATATACTGCTATTTTTACCCCAATTGCTTTAGTGATTACCTGAAGTATCATAGAATTCTCACAATGATATATAGAGAAAGACCGACTTGTAGACAAATTTTTTAAATATCTTCTTCTATTCTTAATTACAATAATCACCTTTATCTCTGCAAATAACCTTTTACAACTATTTATCGGCTGGGAAGGAGTAGGAATTATATCCTTCCTCCTAATTAGCTGATGATCAGGTCGAACAAAAGCTAACATCTCTGCCCTCCAAGCAGTAGCCTACAACCGCATCGGAGATATTGGATTAATAATAAGTATAGTCTGAATATGCTCCAACACTAACTCCTGGGATTTACAACAAATTACTCTACTTTTATCTGATCAACAATATATTATCCCAACACTAGGATTCTTAATCGCAGCCACAGGAAAGTCAGCTCAGTTCGGACTCCACCCCTGGCTTCCAGCTGCAATAGAAGGCCCCACACTTGTTTCAGCCTTACTTCACTCAAGTACCATAGTTGTTGCAGGAGTATTTCTTCTTATCCGACTCCACCCATTATTTCAAAATTACCCCTTTATACTAGAAATAACCCTATGCCTTGGGGCAATAACCACCATTTTCGCAGCCCTTTGTGCGACAACACAAAATGACATCAAAAAAATCATTGCCTTTTCTACATCAAGCCAACTGGGCTTGATAATAGTAGCAATTGGCCTCAACCACCCCCACATTGCCTTTCTCCATATATGCACACATGCTTTTTTTAAAGCTATACTATTCTTATGCTCAGGAAGTATCATTCATAATATAAATAATGAACAAGACATTCGAAAATTTAGTTGTTTAAATAATAACCTACCCCTAACAACTTCCTGTATAACTATTGGATCCGCAGCATTAATAGGCCTACCGTTCCTAGCTGGCTTCTTCACAAAAGACCTTATCCTAGAGGCCTTAAACACCTCCTATACTAATGCCTGGGCCCTAATAGTTACTCTCCTAGCTGTAACATTAACAACTGCCTATAGCTCACGACTGATTATTATGTCAGCCTCTGGCACACCACGATATTTAGCCTTAACTCCTACACACGAAAATAACTTCATTAAAAATCCTCTAAAGCGTTTAGCCTGAGGTAGCATAATCTCAGGATTTATTCTTACAAGCACACTCCCGCCAATAAAACCTCAAATCTTTACAATACCATCCTATATTAAAACTATTGCTCTAATTATATTCATTATTAGCTTAGCTATCTCCATCGAACTAACTAACAAAAAAATCAACCGAACTGCATTCTCCTTTTTTACTCAACTAGCATTTTACCCACACATTATTCATCGCTCCATGTCCCGCTTATCTCTAATATGAAGCCAAAAATTAATAACACAAGCCACAGATCTAACATGACTGGAAAAAATTGGGCCAAAAGGATTAGCTACCAACCAAATAAAACCCTCAACAATATTAACAGAAGCCCATCGCTTAAACTCCGCCACTCTACCATTAATAGCCTTTGCCCTAGCACTAATTACACTCAGCCTTACAGCTCGCAGGGCCCCGCGATCCACCCCACGAACAACTACCAAAACAGAAAATAGACAAGCTAATAAAGCCCACCCAGCCAGTATAAGAATAAACCCAACCTCATAAAAAGTTGTAACCCCCAACCACTCAGCCCCAAAAATCCCACCAGCATAATCTACCCCATCACAAGCTACGGAGGTGCTTAATAAAAAATTATTAAAATAAAAATAGCCAGCGAAACAAACACACAAAACACAAACTATAAAGAATCAAAACAACCGTCCCCCAAGAATCTCAGGATAAGGATCAGCTGCTAAAGCAGCTGAATACACAAAAACTACTATCATCCCCCCGAGATATAATAATACCAGGACTAAAGATAAAAAAGTACCACCATGGTATAAAATAACAAGGCACCCAGAAACAGCAACAAATACCAAGCCTAAGGCAGAAAAATAAGGGGAAGGGCTTAAAACAACCACAGCTACCCCCAACAAAAACATTATAAAAAAACATAAAACAAAACTTAACATAAGTCCTAATAAAACTACTACTTTTACGTTAGAGCGCTTCTAATAATCTTCCTCACCTATGCCTCTATGGCATAGGTATATATAATGACATAGGTATATGCCTCTATGGCATAGGTATATATAATGACATAGGTATATGCCTCTATGGCATAGGTATATATAATGACATAGGTATATGCCTCTATGGCATAGGTATATATAATGACATAAGTACCTACTCCTCCAAATATCATTACAACTCATTGCATAGGCTTATCCCAGGCTAAGGTACTCTTTTTATCACTCTTGGCATACAACTGCTAAGCTCGATTTCCCGAAGGGTATACAAGTATGTTTCACTGATAGCTCACATCCATCCAGGCATAGGGCATATATGATATACCTTTCCCAGCCTCAATAATCTCTCGTTCCCGCGGCTTCACGACAACCCCCTTACCCCCTTTGACCCCCAAAGTTCATTGCTGCCGTCAACCCCCTTAGGAACCGGCGAACTTTTGGTCATTTTTACCTTAACTTATAAAGCTTTGATAGCTAAATATAAAGCACTGGTCTTGTAAACCAGCGAATGAAGATGTAACCTCTTCTTAAAGCAGCATTCTCATTAAGACTTTAACTTAAACCAGCGACTTGAAAAACCACCGTTGTAGAATTCAACTATAAGAACTAGCAATCACAAATTTTTAATTGTAATTTTAAAATTTCTTTTTAATTGTAATTTTAAAATTTCTTTTTTAATTGTAATTTTAAAATTTCTTTTTTAATTGTAATTTTAAAATGTTATCTATTATGTCCCACCCACCAAATATTATTCGAAAAACCCACCCACTCCTATCGCTAGGTAATAGCATGTTAGTTGATCTTCCTTCTCCTGCTAACATCTCAGCCTGATGAAATTTTGGCTCACTATTGAGCCTGTGTTTAATCTTACAAATTATTACAGGGCTAATTCTTGCAATACACTATACTGCTAACACTGAACTAGCCTTCTCTTCAGTTATACACATCTGTCGTGATGTTAACAACGGATGGCTTATACGAAATCTTCATGCCAACGGCGCCTCTATGTTCTTTATTTGTATTTATGCTCACATCGGACGAGGAATCTACTACGGCTCTTATTTATATAAAGAAACATGAAATGTTGGAGTCATTTTATTTGCATTAACTGCAGCTACTGCTTTCGTTGGTTATGTACTCCCATGAGGACAAATATCCTTCTGAGGGGCAACCGTTATTACAAATTTAATTTCAGCAGTGCCTTATGTAGGAGATGATATTGTAGTATGATTATGAGGGGGCTTCTCAGTATCAAACGCCACCTTAACCCGGTTTTTTACCTTTCATTTTATTTTGCCATTTATTTTAGCAGCAATAACTATAATTCATATCATATTCCTTCATCAAACAGGGTCTAGTAACCCACTAGGAATTAACTCTAATTTGGATAAAATTCAATTTCACCCTTACTTCTCTTTCAAAGACATTTTAGGCTTTGTTATTTTACTCGGGGTTCTTTTTATAATCTCCCTTTTAGCCCCCAATGCATTAGGTGAGCCAGACAATTTTATTTACGCCAATCCTCTTAGTACTCCACCTCATATTAAACCAGAGTGATACTTCCTGTTTGCCTATGCGATTCTACGCTCTATCCCTAATAAATTAGGAGGAGTTGTAGCTTTAGCAGCAGCCATCATAATCCTCCTGGTCATTCCCTTTACCCACACCTCTAAACAACGAGGCATCCAATTTCGTCCGCTTGCCCAAGTTACATTTTGAATTCTAATTGCTGATCTAGCGTTACTCACTTGACTAGGGGGAGAGCCAGCTGAGTACCCATTTATTTTAATAACACAAATTGCATCAACAGTATACTTTATAATTTTTATTTTAATCTTCCCAATTTTAGGCCGCCTAGAAGACAAGTTAATTATCATTTCAAAACACCCAGGTAAATTCAACTGAAATTTAATATACAGATTTCTCAAAGGAAGGGGATTAAAACCCCTGTATCTAGCTCCCAAAGCTAGTATCTTAATATTAAATTATCCTCTGATTTTTAAACGTCAAGAGTAGCTTAACATTAAAGCAGAGCACTGAAGCTGCTCAGATGGTTTTAGAACCCCTTGACACAAAGGATTAGTTCCAGCCTTAATATCAACTACATATGAAATTACACATGCAAGTTTCCGCACCCCCGTGAGGACCTCCTTTAACTATGAACATACAAAAGAGATGGTATCAGGCTCACAACAAGTTAGCCCACAACACCTAGCCACCCACACCCTCAAGGGTACTCAGCAGTGATAAACCTTAAGCTATGGACGCAAGCCCGACTAAGTTACATATTTTAGAGCTGGTAAACCTCGTGCCAGCCACCGCGGTTATACGAGGAGCTCAAGCTGATATTCTTCGGCACAAAGCGTGATTAAAATAATAGCTTAATTAATACTATAGAAGCCATCATGCCTGCTAGTTGAATAGGTATGCTTAAATATCTCAACATCGAAAGAATCTATATTAATAAACTCACTTTGACATCACGAAAGCAAAACTCACAAACCGGGATTAGATACCCCGCTATGCCTGCCATAAATAAACTACCGTCGCCAGGGCACTACGAACAATCGTTTAAAACCCAAAGAACTTGACGGCACCCTAAACCCACCTAGAGGAGCCTGTCCTATAACCCGATACCCCACGTTTTAACCCCACCGCCTCTCGCCCCCAGTCTATATACCGCCGTCGCCAGCCAACCTTATAAAAGAATAACCGTAGGCAAAGAAGCTACTTATGCAAATACGTCAGGTCGAGGTGCAGCCTATGAGGCAGGCAGAGATGGGCTACACTCTCTCCCCAGAGTATACGAATAACTTAATGAAATAATTTTGAAGGTGGATTTAGCAGTAAACAAGAATAGTTTGTCTAGTTGAAGTTGGCCACTAGGGTGCGTACACACCGCCCGTCACTCTCCCCCACCCCTCCCGGAGAAAAGTCGTAACATGGTAAGCGTACCGGAAGGTGCGCTTGGAAAACAGAGGATAGCTTAAAAGTTAAGCATTTCCCTTACACCGAAAATATTCTTGTGCGATTCAAGATCTTCTGATTACCGATTTTAATATATTTATCTAACAACTTTTAATTTATGATTATTAAACAACTTAACATATTTTACAGCAAACCATTGCCCCCATTTTAGTATAGGTGATAGAAAAATAAAACACATATAGTACCGCAAGGGAACATTGAAAAAGTAGTGAAACAGATCAATTAAGTAAAACAAAGCAAAGATAAAATCTTGTACCTTTTGCATCATGGCTTAGCAAGTAACCCCGAAAATACTGCCGCCACCCCGAAACTAGACGAGCTACCCTGGGATTACCTATAAGGGTTAATCCGTATCTGTGGCAAAAGATTGGAAAAAGCCCTGGGTAGAGGTGAAAAGCCTACCGAGCCTAGTGATAGCTGGTTACTTAAGAAACAAGTTTAAGCTTGATCTTAATTTGTAGATAAGCAACAAAATTACTTATAAATTTAAACATCTTACTCCTCTACATTTTAAGTTTTATTCACTAGGGGTACAGCCCTAGTGAACAGAGATACAGCTCTATTAATTAGATAATATCCCACTTATAAACTTAAGTAGGCCTAAAAGCAGCCACCAAAAAGAAAAGCGTTACAGCTTAAGTTTACTAAACTTTAAATACCATAATACATAAAGACCCTATAGCCACTATTAAGTAATCCTATATTATAGGAGATATCCTGCTAAGATTAGTAATTTGAGGTCGCACCCCTCTAAATGTAAGTGTAAGCCAGATCGGACTAACCACTGGAAATTAACGGCCCTTAAAACAACAGGAAGTCAGCAAAGTAGCCACCGACAGGAAAAACAAGAACTAATAACCGTTAACCCTACACTGGAACATAATATAGAAGATATAAAGGATGAGAAGGAACTCGGCAAACACATGCCTCGCCTGTTTACCAAAAACATCACCTCCAGATAAGAATCACCTATTGGAGGCAAGACCTGCCCAATGATTAATATTGAATGGCCGCGGTACTTTGACCGTGTAAAAGTAGCGTAATCACTTGTCTTGTAAATTAAGACTGGAATGAAAGGTTACACGAGGGCATAACTGTCTCCTTATCCCTATCAATGAAATTGACCTACCCGTGCAAAGGCGGGTATAAACCCATAAGACGAGAAGACCCTGTGGAGCTTCCAAACATTTACATCGCATAATCATTATTCACGATGCACAGTTTTAGGTTGGGGCAACCACGGAACAAAAGTAATATCCACGACGACGAAAATACAATTTTCTTAACCTAGAGTTACAACTCTAAGCACTAGTAAAACTAACGTTAATAGACCCAGCATCACTTGCTGCCTAACGAAACAAGTTACCCCAGGGATAACAGCGCAATCCTTTCCACGAGCCCGAATCAACGAAAGGGTTTACGACCTCGATGTTGGATCGGGGCACCCCAATGGCGCAAAAGCTATTAAAGGTTCGTTTGTTCAACGATTAAAGCCCCACGTGATCTGAGTTCAGACCGGAGTAATCCAGGTCAGTTTCTATCTATGTTTGCTGCTTCCCTAGTACGAAAGGACCGGCGAAGCAAGGGTCAATACACTCATGCAAACCCTACATCAATCTTATGAGACCAACTTAATAAGAATAGTAAGCAACAAAATAACAACTAGACAAGTTAATTTGGATGGCAGAGTTCAGTAATTGCACAAGGTTTAAGCCCTTATACCAGGGGTGCAAATCCCCTTCCAAATAAATCATGCTAGTTATATTAATATCCTCTTTAATTTTAGTTTTAATAGTTCTACTTGCAGTAGCATTTCTCACAATAGTCGAACGAAAAACCCTAGGTTACATACAACTTCGCAAGGGACCAAATGTTGTAGGATTTATAGGACTTTTACAACCTATTGCAGACGGAGTAAAATTATTTCTAAAAGAACCCGTATGACCTATCGCAGCCTCCCCAGCCTTATTTATCACAGCCCCTATTATAGCGCTAACCTTAGCTCTATCACTCTGAATATTTATCCCCATACCACAATCAATTTCCACTATTAATCTTACTCTTCTTGTAATCCTAGCAATTTCAAGTTTATCAGTTTATGCCACCCTTGGCTCAGGTTGAGCCTCTAACTCAAAATATGCACTAATCGGAGCACTTCGGGCCGTAGCCCAAACCATCTCCTACGAAGTAAGTCTAGGCTTAATTCTATTATGTCTAATTATTTTAACAGGAGGGTTCTCTCTTCAAGCCTTTATCTATACGCAAGAACACACCTGGTTCCTGCTCTCAAGCTGGCCGCTAGCAGCTATATGATTTGTTTCTACTTTAGCAGAAACAAACCGAACCCCATTTGACTTAACTGAGGGGGAATCAGAACTTGTCTCTGGCTTCAATGTAGAATATGCTGGAGGTCCATTCGCTTTATTTTTTCTAGCTGAATACTCTAATATCTTATTTATAAATACCCTTACAGCAATTATATTCCTAGGGCCTCTTGGATCAAGTAACTTAAATATTTTACCCATTATTAATGTAATAATAAAAGCTACCCCGCTCATTATCTTGTTCCTATGAATCCGAGCCTCATACCCACGATTCCGGTATGATCAGCTAATACATCTTATATGAAAAAATTTCTTACCCCTTAACCTAGCCCTTTTTACTCTTCAATTATCCCTCGCTGTATCGTTTGGAGGAGTAGGAGTCCCTCAAATATAAACACTAATAATAAACTGAGTTTAACAGTGGAAGTATGTCCGAAAATAGGAACCACTTTGATAGAGTGGCTACAGGGGATATTACCCCCTTTCTTCCTCATTAGCATGAAAGGATTCGAACCTTAATCTGAGAGACCAAAACCCTCCGTGTTTCCATTACACCACATCCTAAGTAAGATAAGCTAAATAAAGCTTTTGGGCCCATACCCCAAATATGATGTTACTAACATCTCTTACTATATGCTATCCCCCTTAATTCAATCTACCCTACTAATAACCCTAGGTCTTGGCACACTTGTGACATTCTCAAGCACCAGCTGAATTCTAGCTTGAATCGGATTAGAAATTAATACAATTGCTATCATCCCATTGATAGCTAAAACACACCACCCACGTTCAATTGAAGCAACTACTAAATACTTCATTGCTCAAAGTGCAGGCTCTGCCACACTTCTTATTACTGCCTGTTTAGCCGCTTGACACTCAGGAAATTGAGCAATCAGTCCATCAAGCGACCCAATTATCCTTAACGCCATAACTCTTGCTCTTATACTTAAGCTAGGTATAGCTCCAATACACTTCTGACTTCCAGAAGTAATAGCAGGCCTAGACCTTACTACAGGCATAATCCTAGCAACTTGACAAAAATTAGCCCCAATCACCCTCCTTATTCAAATTGCACAAGATCAAAATAATGCATTTATTCTTGGCCCAGCTTTACTATCAGTATTTATTGGGGGGTGGGGAGGCCTAAACCAAACTCAAACACGAAAAATTATGGCCTATTCATCAATCGCACATATAGGCTGAATTGCTAGCATGGCCCCCTTTAACCCCACAATCACTTGAGTCACAACCCTAATCTACTGTTTACTTACAAGCACTACATTTATTAGTCTCAACACCTTAAAAGCTAATAAAATTACAGCACTTACCATAAATAAACACAATCAAATCTCTCAAATACTTTTATTACTTCTTCTGTTATCTCTAGGCGGGCTACCCCCACTAACAGGGTTTACTAATAAACTTCTAGCATCAGTTGAACTAGCCAACCAAAACCTTGCCATTTACTTATTCATAATAATAATAGGCTCATTACTAAGTCTATTTTTTTATACTCGAATATGCTATCTATCAATCATTTTATCGCCCCCATGTCCAACAACAAATCTTATTCTTTGGCGTATAACCCAAAATAAGCCTATAACTATCCTGACTATATTATCAACTAATCTATTTATTTTAACACCTCAATTAATGGCAATCTTTATTATACACTAGAAATTTAAGTTATATAGACTCTAAGCCTTCAAAGCTTACAGTAAGGGAGACTACCCTTAATTTCTGACTAAAATTTGCAAGATATACTCACATCTTCTGAACGCAAATCAGATGCTTTATATTAAGCTAAAATTTTTACTAGACCAGCAAGTGTTATCCTTACAACCTCTTAGTTAACAGCTAAGTGCTAATTTTAGCTTTGATCTATAGGCCCCAACAGGATTTCCTTCTGTATCTTCAGATTTGCAATCTAATGTGAACTTCACCACAGGGCCAATATTGACAGGAAGAGAAATCAAATCTCTGTAAGCGGGTCTACAGCCCACCGCCTAAACATTCGGCCATCCTACCA